ATTAGTCAACATTTATATGTTTCGATGCAACAACAAGATTTTGTTTTTAACAAGTAGTTTTGTTGGTTGGTTAATTGGTCACATTTTATTCATGAAATCGGTTGGATTAGTATTATTCTGGATACGGCAAAATTATTCTATTCGATCTAATAAGTATCTTGTGTCAGAATTGAGAAATTCTATGGCTCGAATCTTTAGTATTCTCTTATTTATCACCTGTGTTTACTATTTAGGCAGAATGCCGTCGCCTATTTTCACTAAGAAACTGAAAGAGAAAGGAACTTCAGAAACAGAAGAAGGGGGAGAAAGAAAGGAAGAAAGTGATGTAGAAACAACTTACGAAATGAAGGAGATTCAACAAGAACAAGAGGGATTCACCGAAGAAAACCCTTCCCTTTTTTCGGAAGAAAAGGAGGATCTGGACAAAATAGATGAAACGGAAGAGATACGAATGAATGGAAAGGAAAAAACAAAGGATGAATTTCACTTTCAAAAGGCACGCTATCAAGATCAAGATAGCCCAGTTTACGAAGATTCTGATCTGGAGACCAATTGGGAATTGGGAAGGATGAAAGAAGAGAAAAAGAAAAGAATGAATAAAAAGATTGAAAAAACTTTTGTCACTTTTCTTTTCGATTATAAACGATGGAATCGTCCATTACGATATATAAAAAATAATAAATTAGAAAATGCTTTACGTAATGAAATGTCACAATTTATTTTTTTTACATGTACAAGTGATGGGAAACAAATAATATCCTTTACATATCCGCCCAATTTATCGACTTTTTCGGAAATGCTAGAACGAAGAATTTCTTTGTACATAATAGAAAAACTATATGACGAAGATCTTTCTAATTCTTGGATTTATACTAATGAAAAAAAAAAGTGCAATTTGAACAATGAATTGAGAAGCCGAATTCAAATTATAGAAAAAAATGAGAGATCCCCTAGTCTGGATATGTTTGAAAAAAGAACCATATTATGTGATGATGAAAAAAAAGAAAAATGCTTGCCAAAAGCATATGATCCTTTTTTCAACGGACCATATCGAGGAACGATAAAAAAATTAGATTCACGTGCAATCATGAATACTTATACAGATACTGAAGATTTGGTAGAATTATTTTTTATAAATAAGATTCATGATCTACTTATTAATGATTCTGTAGAACTTCACCGTCAATCATTTTTTCATTGTACAGAAGAAAAAGGAATTGATTCAGAAAGTCAAGCAAAATATTTACAATTTGTATTTGATGTAATTACAACACATACAAAAGATCAAAAAACAATGAAAAAGAAATCTATTGGAATTAGAATAAAAGAAATCAGTAAAAAAGTTTCTCGATGGTCATACAAATTAACCGAGAATTTGGGAGAATTGGGAGAAGAGGAAGAAGGAAATGAAGAAGAATTTGAGGAAGAATATTACGAGATTCATTCAAGAAGAACCAAACCTATGATAATTTATGACGATAATTATCAGAATACCAATTCTCTTTATAGTATTCAGGATATTGATAATATTCAGAATATTAGTAATAGTAACAATGATCAAAATGATGATCAAACGGGAGAGGGAGAGGTGATTTTGATAAATTACTTACAACAATCAGATTTTCGTCGCAATCTAATAAAAGGATCTATGCGCGCTCAAAGACGTAAAACAGTTATTTGGGGCCTCTTTCAAGCAAATGTACATTCCCCTATTTTTTTGGATCGTCTAGACAAAACATCTTTTTTTTCGTTTTTTGATATCAACGAAATAAAGAATCTATTTTTTAGAAATTGGATGGACAGAAAACAAGAATCAGAATTAAAAATTTCCTATTTTAAAAATGAAGATACAAAAGAAGAAAAGAAGAAAGAGGAAAAAGAATATAAAAATCAACAGACAGAAATATCAGAAACTTTGGATACCTTTCTATTTACTCAATTAATAAGAAGTTTGATGTTAATAACCCAAGCTTTTCTTAGAAAATACATTATATTGCCTTTCTTAATAATAGCTAAAAATATCTTCCTTATTTTATTATTCCAAATTTCTGAGTGGGACGAGGATTTTAAGGAATGGAATAGAGAAATCTATATTAAATGCACCTATAATGGCGTTCAATTATCAGAAACAGGATTTACACAAGATTGGTTAAGAAATGGTATTCAGATAAAGATTCTATATCCTTTCTGCCTAAAACCTTGGAGAAAATATAAGGCACGATCTCATCATAGAGATTTAATGAAAAAAAAAGATAAAAAAACCAATTTTTGTTTTTTAACAATCTGGGGAATGGAAGCGAAATCTCCCTTTGGTTCTCCCCGAAAACGACCTTTTTTTTTTGAACCTATTTATAAAGAACTCCAAAAAAAGGTGAAAAAGAGATTTTTACAAGTTCTAAAATCTTTCAATAAAAAAATAAAAACCTTTCTAAAAGTTACAAAGGAAGAAACAAAGGAAGAAACAAAAGGAGTCATCAAAATAGTTCGAGTTATCAACCTAATAATGAAAAAAATGGAGAATACAAATAATAAATTGGAATTGAGGAAAGAAAAAATATATGAACCGAACGAAAACAAAAAAGATTTGAAAAGAAATAATAAGATTATTCGCGAATCGTCTGTTTTAAATCGAACAATGAATTGGTTAAATTCTTCACTAATAGAAAGAAGAATGAAAGATCTTTCTGATAAGACAATCAAAATAAGGAATCAAATTGAACAAACCTCAAAATCAAAAGACAAGAAAAAAAAAGAAATAGTTATAATTTCTGATAATAATTTATCGGGATCACAGAAACATATTTGGAAAATATTAAAAAGGAAAAATATCCGATTAATGCGTAAATCACACTACTTTATCAAATCATTCATTGAAAAAATATACATAGATATTTTGCTATGTACCATTACCATTTCTAAGATCAATGCACAACTTTTCTTTGAATCAACAAAAAAGATCTTTAAGAAATCCATTGACAACAATAAAATAAATCAAGAAAAAGAAGGAATTGATGAAAAAAATCAAAATAGAATAAATTTTATTTTGACTATAAAAAAATTGTTATCAAATACTGATAATACTAAGAATAGCAATCAAAATCCCAATACTTATTGGAACTTATCTTCCCTGTCCCAAGCATATGTTTTTTACAAAATATCACAAAACCAATTACTTAATAAATATCAATTGAAACCTTTACTTAAATATCAAGGGAGCTATCCTTTTTTTAAGGATATTTTAAAAGACTATTGTATGATACACGGACTATTTAATTCTAAATCAAGACATATTAAAATTAATACGTATGTAATAAACGAATGGAAAAACTGGTTAAAAGGTCATTATCAATACGATTTATCTAAAAAAAAAGGGTCTCGATTAGTACCTAAAGAATGGCGAAATAGAATCAACAAACATTGTATGATTCAAAACAAGGAATCAAACCAATTGGCTTTATATAAAAAATACCAATTCATTTATTCCATAAATAAAAAGGATTATGCAGCAAATTCATTTATGAGTCAAAAAGACAAATGGAAAAAACATTACAGATATGATCTTTTATCTTATCAATACATAAATCTCCCTAATTTATACATTTCTGGATCAACATTAGAAATAAATGGGAACCAAGAAATCCCATATCATTTCAATACATCAAAACCTGAATCATTTTCTGTATTGGTAAGTATACCTAGTAATGATTATCTAGAAAAAGGATATCCTATTGATAGGAATACAAATTTGGATAGAAAATATTTTGATTCTAGAATTCTTCATTTTTATCTTTGTTTTATAAAAAATATTTTTATAAAAAATATTGAAATCTGGACCAATGCACATATTGGCATCAATATTCAGAAAAATACTAAGACTGAAATGAATAATTTCAAAACAATGAAAAAAAAAGATCTTTTTTATCCTACAATTTATCAAGAGATCAAACCATTCAATCAAAAGAGTTTCTTTTTTTATTGCATGAGAATGAATAAAGAAGAGTTATATGATACCGCATCCAATCATGATACTATATCCAATCTAGAAACTTGGTTTTTCCCAGAATTTGTGCTACTTTTTGATGAATATCAAATTCAACCTTGGATCATACCAATCAAATCACTCTTTTTTCATTTTTCTATAAGTGAAAAAAGTAAAAACATTAACGTAAATTCAAAGAAATCCTCTAATAAAAAAAAATATAAAAAAGCTGTTGAAGAAGATTACGCAATATTCGAAATAAAAAAAGAACAATATAAGATCGATAATGAAATGGAACTAGATTTCTTTTTGAAAAAATATTTCCTTTTTCAACTAAGATGGAATGATCCCTTGAATAAGAAAATAATGAAAAATATCAGGATATATTGTTTCCTACTTAGACTGATAAATCCAAAGGAAATTGCGATATCTTCGATTCAAAGAGGTGAAATAAATATAGATGAAATGCTGATTCAAAAGGACCTAGTTCTTACAGAATTGATAAGAAAAGGGATATTTATTATTGAACCAATCTGTCTCTCTATAAAAAGGGACAAAAAATCTCTTATATATCAAACTATGGATATTTCATTGGTCGATAATAATAAGCACCAAACAAATAAAAGATACACAAAAAAAAGATATATTGAGAAAGGGGGTTTTCAAAAATACATTTCACGACACAGCAACATATTTTTGAGTGGAGACAAAAATTATTATGATTTACTTGTTCCTGAAAATATTCTATATTCCAGACGTCGTAGAGAATTTCGAATTCGAATTTGTTTCAATTCCCGGAATTTTAATGTTGTGGATAGAAATCCAAGATTTTGCAATGAAAACAAAATAATAAACTGTGGGCAATTTTTGAATGAGGACAAAGATATTAATACAGATAGAGAAAATTTTATGAAATTCAAATTATTTCTTTGGCCCAATTATCGATTAGAAGATATAGCTTGTATGAATCGCTATTGGTTTGATACCAATAACAGTAGTCGTTTCAGTATGTCAAGAATACATATGTATTCACAATTCAGAATGAATTCAATTCCAATAAAAAATGAAAAGAATTTCTAGTGGATTTACTACATATCCTACATATCGTGTAACATATTCGGTAGATGAAAACCGAAATAGATATACTGTGTAATATTCTAATACACGATGCTGATTTCATAGTGTATCAATTTTAACTAGGAAGAGCGGAATCCTTTTAAGTAAAAATAAATTGTTTTCTTTCGTGAATACATATATGTCTTGTATATTATGTTTTGTATATTTGATCCAAATATACAAAACATAATATACATAAATAAAAAACAAAGTAGTATATGAATGAAATCCAATTTTGATGTATACTAGATGAAAATAATAAGCATAATAAATATTATTATTTTTCCTGATCGGTAAAATTAACAGAAAAGAAAAATAGAAATCTTAATTTATGGTTAAAAATTCATTCATCTCAGTTATTACACAAGAAGAAAAAGAAGAAAATAGTGGGTCTGTTGAATTTCAAGTATTCCATTTCACCAGTAAGATACGGAGACTTACTTCACATTTAGAATTGCACAAAAGAGATTTTTTATCGCAAAGGGGTCTACGAATAATTCTGGGAAAACGTCAACGATTATTGACTTATTTGTCAAAGAAAAATAAAGTACGTTATAAGAAATTAATAGATCAGTTAGATATTCGGGAACCAAAAACTCGTTAATGAAAAATTTATTCTTCGAATTTCTTATTATTCTTGTTTTTTTTTTTCTTTTTATTAAAGAATGAAATGAAAACGGATTTCATCTATTTTCTTTCATTCTACTTTGAATATCTTTGTAATCCTTCTATTCTAGTCAACTTAATCAGTTGAATCTTTGTTCATATTGAAATGAATTGAGATAGATGAGGAATTTATTAATGATGTTAGAGCATGGATTTTTTATAAGTGTTTATTTATTTTCTATCGGTATCTCTGGACTGATCACAAGTCGAAGCATGGTTAGAGCACTTATGTGTCTTAAGCTTATACTAAATTACTAAATTCGGTGAATATAAATCTCGTCAATTTTCTGATATATTTGATAGTCGGAAAATGAAAAGGAGAAATTTTCTCTATCTTTGTTATAGCCATTGCGGCTATTGGGCTAGCTATTGTTTCGTCGATCCATCGTAACAGAAAATCAACTTGTATCAATCAATCGAATTTGCTGAATAATTAGTCATAATTATTCTATTTTCACATAGAAATCAATTTTCAAATATTCGAAATATTCTATTATTATTATTTTAATATTTGTTTTCTTTCTTCTCTTTTTTCATATAGATTTATGATTTCTAGTTACTAACCTATTCTATCACTAACCTAATAACAAACGTATTCATCTGATACTGATATCTAATATATCATCATATCCTTAATTTACATTTTGATATACTAGAAATATTATATATACTTATATACTAGAAATATACATATAGAAATATAGTAAAATTAACATGAATTGAATTCGTAAACTCATATTTCATGGTTATTGAAATGAAAATCAAAGTATCTTGGCCCTTTCTCATAAACAGATTAAAAAATCTATTGATTCTTAAAATCTTGATAAATCATTGATTCGTCTGGTGTTTACAATAGAAAATATATGATTTATTTCATTTTCTTATTTTACCAGATCGAAAATCTTTTTGTGTTCAAAACTGGAATTTATAGACCCAATGTCACATTCAGTAAAGATTTATGATACATGTATAGGATGTACCCAATGTGTTCGAGCTTGCCCCACGGATGTATTGGAAATGATACCTTGGGACGGATGTAAAGCTAAGCAAATTGCTTCTGCGCCAAGAACCGAAGATTGTGTAGGTTGTAAAAGATGTGAATCCGCTTGTCCAACGGATTTTTTGAGTGTCCGTGTTTATTTATGGCATGAAACAACTCGCAGCATGGGTCTTTCTTATTGATATGTGATAAAAAACTCCAATGGAGTCATTTGATTCCTCTTTACCGACAAAAGCCCGTGCTCGAGAGAAGAATAATATATTTTCTTTTCTAGAGCACGGGCTTTTCTGGTCTAATTCTATCTTGTCTTTATAACGAGTTATTTGCCTTGGTTAACAATACTTCTTGTTTTGCCCATATTTGTGGGTTCTTCAATTGTCTTTTTCCCTCATAGGGGGGGAAATAAAGTATTATAGATGGTATACTCTATTTATATGTATCCTAGAGCTCCTTCTAATGACCTATGTCTTTTGTTATCATTTCCAATTGGACGATCCATTAACCCAATTGAAGGAGGATTAGAAATGGATCAATCTTTTTGATTCTGGACCACGAGAACTATTTGTTTCGATCTTTATCTTTCTACCTGTAATAGTAATTGGTATTTATCCTGATTTCGTTCTCCCGTTATCGGTTGACAAGGTACAAGTTCTATTATCTAATATCTAATTATTTTTATAGATACTAATTCTTTTTTTAGATTCAATAAATTTCATTAATTGGAAAGAAAGTCTTAGAATTCTTTGACTTTCATATTCTCACTATTCTTCGTTGTACAATGAAAAAAAAAGGGAAGGGTGAATTAAAATTGTAATGAGATAAGATACATCTAAAGTTTTTGAGAACCATTTGAGGAATTCCTCTATTTAAACGGTTCTCAAAAACTCGCACAAAATTTCATTGTGTATCAGACGATTTTTTTATGTATTCTTTATGTAGTTTATTTTATTCAATTAGATATTCATTGGAATGAACCATAGCTATGGAACCCGATTCCTAATAGATTGATCCCAAAATAGCATATCCAAATTAGGAGAAATCCTATAGAAGCTACAAATGCCGAATTCATGCCTTGATCTTGCAATTTTGAATCTTTTCTAGCTTTTCTAGTATGTAAATAAATTGCAAATATGGTCCAAGTAATAAAAGCCCAAGTTTCCTTAGGATCCCAATTCCAATATGAACCCCATGCTTCATTAGCCCATACTGCTCCAGATAGAATCCCTATGGTTAAAAAGGTAAACCCTAAACTAATGACACGATAACTCCAATAATCCAAACCCTGAATTAATTGATATTTGTAAAAATTTTGAAATGAGAGGAAAGAAGTCTTTTTTAATAAACTTCCTTTTTCGTTCAAATATTCCATATCACCAAAGAAAAATGACTTCTTTAAACTTAAAAGATTCTTGTTTTTCAAAAAAGAATCAATTCTTTTTTGAAATGTAATCACTATAAGAGCAACTGATAATAACGATCCGCATAAAAGAGCTGCATAGCTCAATAGCATCATACTGACATGCATCATTAACCACTGAGATTTTAGAGCAGGTACTAATATTGCGGGTTGATGCATTTCAGTTGAAAGACCTGACGTGGCGAAACCTTGGGTAAAAATGGCACTTGGTGCAGTTATTGCGCTTAACTCATTTTTATGGTTCCCAAGATACGGAATCATATGAATAATGGATAAACTCCATGAAAGGAAGATTAATGATTCGTATAAATTACTTAAAGGAAAATGTCCCGAAGAAATCCAACGAATAACTAAAAAACCTGTTATAGAGAGAAAGGTAGCTATCATCCCCTTTTCTGACGAATTACGTAATCCTTTGATTTCGTATACTAATAAGTTCATCAAATGAATTAGAATCACAATTGAGATGATCGAAAAGGAAATATGAGTTAATATATGTTCTAAGGTCGCAAATATCATAAATATGAGTCCCTTTTAAATAATTTAAATTGGGGTGGTGATTAAATAGAATCTAAAATATTTTAAATATTTTAGATTCTATTAGATCTATTGTGTCTATATTATTAATATGAATTAATATTTATGCCGCCACTCGGACTCGAACCGAGATGCTCTAGCACTGCTTCCTAAGAGCAGCGTGTCTACCAATTTCACCATGGCGGCTTACCTTAAATAATAATAAGGTAATTCATGTTGCATTGTCGATATTCAATAGAGTTTAGGAAACAATGAAGAAAGATGCATTTCCATAGAAATGGAAATGTTCAATATCAATACTATTTAATTAGTATCTTCATTCTCGTAAGTTCAGTTTGAATAATCAACTTTTACATACTAGTAAACCTAGCTCTTGTTTATCCAGAATAGTAAGAACTCAAAAGTTTCGTTCTCAGTCGGGGTATAAAATTCATAATCTTTTTTTATAACAATTTTGAGACCCAACATCTTAGTATAAAGTATAATGAAATATTTAGATTCTTCCTTATTTATCGTAATTGTGCTTTTCTATTTTGAAAAGCACAATTCATAGGAAATAAAAAATTATCTCACGAATTCAATATAAATCAATATAAATTTTATTAAATAGAATCAAATAAATAAAATAGAATATGAATATAATAATAGAATAAAATATAAATATAGAAAGACTATAAAAAATATAAAAAAAGATGATAAAAAAAAAAGAAAATACATAATACTGAATACTTTGAATCAAGTAGACAGAAAGATTCTTATTTTTAACATTACTTAGCTCTAACTAATAAGGAGAAGTGAAATACAATACACACTACATTGGTAAAATTTACTAATTTGTCTTGCAATTCAAAAATGGAAATTTGGAAGTTCTTTAAAACATGTCAATTAAGATTTTTCCAAGACTTTTTTTTGTCGCACAAAAAAACTTTTTGATTTTCCGGTAGAAATAGATTTAGCTAAAGAAAAAGTTTTTACTGCCTCTAAAGATCCTTTTTTTTTCCAGAGATTTCTACGAATATGCTTTTTTGACATAGAAGTACGTTTTTTTGGAACTGCCATTCAAAAGGTAGGTGACTCCTTTTTATCGTTGTATGTGAAAGACATATATTGTTCAAAAGAAATTACTTTTTATTAGTTATTCTCTATACTTAATTCCATAAATTTCAAAATCTTCTCCAAAATATACTCAATAATATACAAATAGAAAAATAGAAAAAAAAAAAAGGAAGAAAAGAAAAAGAACTTAAATAAGAAAATAAAAATATTATATATTTGAAAATGATTC